GTTTAATAGGTATTTTCTTTTATGGCTCCTATTCCGGGTTGGGTTCATCTCTGTAATAATCATATGAACCAGATTAGATTGTAAACATGAAAGAGTAAGAACTCAGGGGGGCCATACCCCCCGAGTTCTTACTCTTAGAGCGAGGCTTTGGCCTATTCCAAAACGTATAGAACCTTAGTCAACATAATACAAATACTCTATTCGTAGAAATGACAAAAGGGATCCTTTGCTCTGATGTTTCACTCTATTCCTTTTTTCTTATAATTTTTTTGAAAAATTGAATATATTGACTGATTCAAAGTAGAAATCCATCGATTTTATGAATAATCCAATACGTGTGGATTTATCGGTATGAAACATCCTGCAAATCTTTTATTTACTAAAAAACAAATAAAAAACGAATGATAAAAAGAAATATTTTTTATTTTATTTTTATATTTATATATTTTTTATATTTATATATAGAAATATATAGAAAATAAAAAAAGGGATAAAATAAGAACTGTAATGAGATAATAAAGAAGTATTTAGATATACGTAAAGATTTAATCCGCTTTTCAGTCGGAACAAAACAAGAAAAGTCTTTTTTTGTTTGAATAATTTTACTAAGTTATAAGTTGAAGTGAATTGAATCATTGAAGAAGTTCTATTTGTTCAATGAATTACTCTCCCTTCACTTCCCCTTTTTTTGTTTCTGTTTGTCCATTACTGTTATGAATCTAAACAAAAAAAAAGAAGTTAAGATATACCTGTAAAAGATAACTAGGGATAAGAATCCTTGGCGAACAGGAGAAAAAACACGATTCTTTCGATACAAGACGACACAAGAAAAATACCTTTCTTGTGTCGTCTTGTATCGAATAGAAGATTAGGAAGACTAAAAAGACTTTATAGAAATCTTTTTGACTTTCATTTTTCCCGTCTTTGCCTTGTATTCTATTCCTTTGTATGCTTTTTTTCTATTATTAGGAATAGTATACAAGTAATGAGTTTCAGACATCTCACAAAAGAAAAAACAGTATAAAAAAATAAAAAAAAGTAAAAGGCTTACATAATTTTTGAATCATACAATACATAATTCTATCAATCGACAAGTTTAAGGAATCTCTAGATCTAGAAATTTATTTCGTACAACTGAACCTTTTCAAACTGTTTCTTTTTTAGAACCAAAAAGATTTGTGCCAAAATCACAGATGCCAAGAAGAACAAAAGGCCTTGGACTCGTAATGGATCTTGAAGCACTATTTCTGCGTCTCCCTGCCCAAACCCTCCTACATTTGGATTACTTGTTAATGGTTGATCAAGCTTGATGGATTCACCTTCTGAAACAAGAAGTTCTGGTCCTGGAGGTATAATATCAACCACTTGACGTCCATCTAATGCATCAATTATGGTTATTTCATACCCCCCCTTTTCTTTACGTACTATTCTGCTTACTATACCGGCTGATGTAGCATTATAAACTGTATTGTTACTCTTGCTACCATCAGGATAAATCTGACCCCTTCCTCTGTTCCCACCTACATATATAGGATATTTTAAGAAGTGAACGTCTTTTTTCGTAGCAGGGTCGGGAGAAAGAATGGGAAATACGATTTCACTATATTTCTGACCGGGAACAGGACCTATCACAAGAATATTTTTTTTATTAGGACGATAAGACTGAAAAGAAAGATTGCCCATCTTTTCTTTCATTTCGGGAGAAATACGATCGGGGGGGACTAATTCGAATCCCTCGGGTAAAATAAGAACAGCTCCCACATTTAAAGCTCCCTTTTTACCATTAGCAAGAACTTGTTTCAGTTGCATATCATAAGGAATTCGAACAACTGCTTCAAATACAGTATCAGGAAGTACAGCTTGCGGAACTTCAATATCCACGGGCTTATTAGCTAAATGGCAATTGGCACATACAATTCGACCAGTCGCTTCTCGTGGATTTTCATAACCCTGCTGCGCAAAAATGGGATATGCATTTGAAATAGATGCTCGAGTTATTACATATATCATGATCGATAAAGAAATGGATCGAGTCATCTGTTCTTTTACCCAAGAAAAAGTATTTCGATTTTGCATAGTCCAATCATAGATCCCGGAATTTCTACAATAAATTCGATAGGTAGCTAGTAGAATTCCCTATCCACAAGTTTGCCATTGTATTGATTGTACTGAATTCATTCATTGAAGGTAAGATATTTGATGAATCTATACTTAACTTAGATTAGACTTATTAATGAAACTTATTAGACCTTTAATTAGTATAAAAGAGTTAAGCTGGGGGCCATGTATATGCGTATATTTTGGTGTACTTTTGGTGTACAAATAGTTTATAGTTTATATTAATACTTAAATTCTTAATACTTATTCTTAATACTTAATATATATTATATATAAATATAAATTAATAAATATAAATAAATATAAATTAATAAATTATTATTATATTATAATTTTATAATTAATAATTATATAATTATTATATTTTTTTTATTCTTTATGCGTCCTCCTGGTTTTTTTTATTTGTATTTGAGATGTATAATGTATGTGAACTGCTGCCTCAACGGAACGGTAAAATAGAATATAGCATCCTTTGTCGGAATGAACATTTTTAAGAAGCTGCAGTTGTCTTAAAAAGATAATTAGTAAGTTCTTCTCTCATGCTGAGATTTCTTCTTCAGTTCATTTCATTCAATTGGTACTCGCAAGAAATAGGCCAATTCGGCAGCTTTTTGTTCAATTTCTCGTGGATTCAAATTATCATCAGTACGAGTCAAGGGAATGGCTCCTTGACCCCGGATTTCCATATAAAGGACACGACGAGTAAAAAGACCCTCTCCCACCTCTATTCTGATTGATTGGATATCTTTCAGAAAGAAACGAAGGAAGATGCGACGATTTTTTCCAGGGAATCCCCAACGAAAAAAGCACATTATCCCTTCTTTTCTATCGAATCGGTCATAACCACTACCTAAATTCCATGAAATTGTGCACCACAAATAAGAACTAATGAATAGACCTGCGATCCCATAGAAAGACATCACGATCCCTTGTGGGAAAAAAACAATTTCCTGAGAAGGAAATACGGATATCAGATTCCTACCAAGATAACTGGAAGTTCCAACCACTAAGAATCCTAGTGAACCTAAAAAAAGGATACAGGCCCAGCAAAAATTACTTGTTTTTCGAGACCCCGTTATAAGTTCTATCCATATATGTTCTGATCGCCAATTCATACTATACTAGATCCAGTTGCATTCGATTAGAATTGAGAAAATAACCCAAATAGATTTGACTTTTCTTGCTTGATTCCGAAATAACTTCCATCAACTAGCAGTATTCTGACATGAACCATTAGGAATAATTGGTTAGATACATTGAGTTTCTATTTCAAAGATTTTAAAAAAATATTTGCTGATCATTTTGAATTTAATTGATATTGATTAAGCTATAACCGCATATACATACATTAATGCATATATTATGCATCAGTATACATAACAATTTTTCCGTTTGTTTTCGGAAAGGCCGCATATCATATATCCTACCATATTACACTAAAAAAGTATTTGTATGATGATCCAGCGTTGAAATAAATTGATGAGATTTGGTCCCATCATTTTTAGACAATCTTATTTCTTTGGACATAAAGAGATAAAGAAGCCATTGCGATTGCCGGAAAGACTAGGCCCACTAAAGGAACCAAAATAGAGGGAAAGTTAAAATCTATCATAGAACGGGTACCTCGATTTCATATTTGTACCTATTATAATTATAAAGATATCTTATGATACGTCTACCTATTATAAAAAATATGAATATAATCTTAATATTCTTAATATTAAAGTACTTAATAATAAAAATAAATAAGTACAAGGAATGTAGAACTAAATGAAGTTTACCTATTCCTCTTTCTACACGAATATGTATGACAGTCCACTTTCATAAATTTTATTCTTCTTTTCCCATCCTTAATTTTATTTATATCTTTTCTTTCAAAAAACCTTTGTTTGTTTTGAAAGAAAAGAATTTTTTATGAATTCGCGACTTTAACCAATCTTATCCAACAAACAAAACAGGGGTTCTCGGTAAATAGAAATAATTTATATTCTATATTCTTATTATTCTTTATTATCATTCTATATTCATTCTTATATTCTTCTTAGTTTGATTATTTGATTATATATTCTATATTTGAATTTGATTTGTTTTTATATTTTATTTTTTTTTTTCTATATTTTTTTATATATTTTTCGTTGTTCTATAATATGAATATGTCATAAAGTAGGGATAAATTTTTTTTGATTTACCCGATTTCTCAGAAGGAGAAAGAAACTCTTTTTTATCTTGTCGATAGAAAGATGCTTATTCCTAATCAGGAAGGGGGGTAGAATAAAAAAATGGATTCGGGTAAAAAAGTAATTATCCAAAACTTCTGACTCTTACTACACTTATAACTGATGTCCCAAAAGAAAACACCATCTTCCTAGTTTGGTTTTTTTGATTACAATAAACTAAATGCTTATTCGCTACAAATCAAAATAACTGAACCTAGTGCTATACTTCCATTTTAAAATGAAGAATTTCAACCCCTTTTTAATTTTAAATTAAAATATTTTTTTTTTTTAATCTTGATTCAAGGGAAGGAAACCCTGTAGTTGAAATAACTCACTGAGAACACCTTTTAAAAGATTACGTGGTACGATTGGGTCGAATAAGCCCTTATCGAATAAATACTCAGCCTCTTGTGAACCGTCAGGTACTGTCTTTTTCAATGTTTGTTCAATTACTCTTTTGCCCGCAAACGCAATATAGGCATTAGGTTCAGCAATAATGATATCTCCCAACATACCAAAACTTGCTGTAACTCCGCCAGTTGTAGGAGATGTAAGGATTGATACATAGAATAACTTTTTATTTGATTGATAATCATATGAAGCAGAAGATATTTTAGCCATTTGCATCAAGCTCAAACTCCCTTCTTGCATGCGTGCTCCTCCAGA